TGTTTCTTTTTAAGAACCAAAAATATTTGTGCCAAAATAACAGCTGCGAAGAAGAACAAAAGGCCTTGTACACGTAATGGATCTTGAAGTACTATTTCTGCATCTCCCTGACCAAATCCGCCTACATTAGGATTACTTGTCAACGGTTGATCCAATTTGATAGATTCGCCTTCTGAAACAAGAAGTTCTGGCCCCGGAGGGATAATATCAACCACTTGACGTCCATCCGACGCATCCGCTATGGTTATTTCGTATCCCCCCTTTTCTTTTCGTAGGATTTTGCTTACTATACCTGATGCTGTAGCATTATAAACTGTATTGTTACTTTTGCTCCCGTCAGGATAAATCTGGCCCCTTCCCCTGTTTCCACCTACGTATATAGGATATTTTAAGAAGTGAATGTCTTTCTTAGTAGCGGGGTCCGGGGAAAGAATAGGAAAGGTGATTTCACTATATTTCTGACCAGGAACAGGGCCTATGACAAGAATATTTTTTTGATTGGGGCGATAGCTCTGAAAAGACAAATTACCCATCTTTTCTTTTATCTCGGGGGAAATACGATCGGGAGGGGCTAATTCAAAACCCTCTGGTAAAATAAGAACAGCCCCCACATTCAAACCTCCCTTTTTACCATTAGCAAGAACTTGTTTCAGTTGCGTATCATAAGGAATTCGAACAACTGCTTCAAATACAGTATCGGGAAGTACCGCTTGCGGAACCTCAATATCCACTGGTTTATTAGCTAAATGGCAATTGGCGCATACAATACGCCCAGTCGCTTCTCGTGGATTTTCATAACCCTGCTGTGCAAAAATGGGATATGCATTTGAAATGGATGTACGAGTTATTATATATATCATGAGCGATGCGGAAATAGATCGAGTAATCTGTTCCTTTATCCAAGAAAAAGTATTTCTAGTTTGCATGGTCCAATCATTGATCCCGAAAATTTCTACAATAAATTGGGGTAGGTCACTAATGGAGTTTCCTATCCACGATTCTGTTATTTACTGGATCCACGATTCTGTTATTTACTGGAATAATTTGACTCGATTAATCTATAGGAATATAGGATGAATCTCCGGGATGGGTAGAAATAGAAAGGGATTTTCAATGGTACAACTGCAAAGTAAGAAACATTATAATTGGATTAGGTAGATCATTTTTCAGTCATTCATTGAATGATAAATCACTACAAGTGACGGAGATACACGATTTAAATAACGGAAAATCCAATATTTTAAAATTGTATCTAGAATGACTGGAAAAGTGGAAACAAGGCCAGATATAATTTGATCATTATGAACAAATCCAAAATCCTTGTAGACAAAGCCAATCATCAATTCCCAACCATGGGGCGAATGAAATCCGATACATAAATCAGTTAATAAAAGAAGAGAAAAAGCTTTTATTGTGTCACTTAAGTTATATAGGAATTCCTGGGCCCAAGAGTTAAGAATAACAAGTTCTTTATTACCCAAAATAGAATAACCACTTAGAATAATGAAACAGATTATATTTGTCGAGAAGTGCAAAATCGTATGAATACGACCCTCGTTTTGTATCTTGATTAATTGGATTGTTTCTTTGTGAATTCCTATACGAAGGTTTTGTAGATGTGTCTCCGAGTATTCCTTGATCATTTCCTCTAAGAAGAGGAGTTCCTCTAATTCTATGAATTTTTCTAGAATACTCTTTTCTTCAATATCATTCAAAAAAGTTTCGGATTGCCTAGTATTCCACCAATTAGTAACCCACGATTCCAGACTTTTTTGAAATAAGAGAGAAATCCACCAGGGCAAAAATACGATAGATACAAGATATAAAAGAGGAGTGAATGCTTTCTTTTTTGCCATTTTTTCATCTGTGAATTGTTAATGAACCCATCTCATTCGTCAACTCTATGTAATCTAATATTTCTTATTTCTCTCACGCATCAATTCTATTACAAGTTATCGAACCTATGAATCTATTCACTATTTTTTATTTGTGATTTCGTAGTTAGGCCTTGAATTAGGCCTTGAATCTAGAAAAAAATACAAAAATAGACGAAAAATTCGAATGAATAAATAATCAAAAAATATTGTTTCCCTATAGTCAAATTTGAAGCACATATCTCCTTTCGATGAATGCCCCGAAAACCACTTTAAATAATGAATATGAATATTATTCAGATTTTGATACGAAAGAACTCCTTTTCTATCATTATATAAAAATCTCTAATATTTCGAAAAATTTTAACTTACTATGAATAGTCAGGGATAGAATAATTGAGGGAATTTTCTGAAAAATATTGTGAAAAATGAGTGGCAAAAAACGACAGAAATTGGCTAGTTATCATTATAAGAGATCCAATTTTTTGGTCATTAAGGAGCACAAAAAGAAGCGTCGAAAAAATGACAAGATATGCTCTATCTGAATCTAAAGTCTCAATTCCAACAATGAAAAAGGGGGGATTCCTTATTTCGAAATGGTTGATTATGAGATATTTCGATTTGTTTATTATTATTTTTTTATTGAGTTGTGGATATTTCGATACATATAAAAGATCCCCAAAAGAGTTTTTTTATACTTGTTCCATATATGTCTGCTTTGACTCGAATGAATGTTCTGAAGAAACCTCAATTAAGTTATGTTCTAGAAAAAGAGGATTCTTGCGTTTTTGCCCTCCTGCTGAAAGCATTCATTTATCGGCTCATTTCTTAAAATACTTCAATTGGTACACGCAAGAAATAGGCCAATTCAGCAGCTTTTTGTTCCATTTCCCGCGGAGTAAAATTCTCATCAGTACGAGTCAATGGAATGGCTCCCTGGCCTCTGATATCCATATAAAGGACACGCCGAGCATAAATACCCTCTTTAACTTCTATTCTGACGGATTGAATATCTTTTATAAGAAATCGGAGAAAGACCCGACGATTTTTTCCAGGAAATCCCCAACGAAAGATACACACTATTCCGTCTTTTATATCAAATCGATCATAACCACTACCTACATTCCACGAAATTGTGCACCACAAATAGGAGCTAATAAAAAGACCCGCGATCCCATAGAAAGACATCACAATTCCTTGTGGAAAAAAAACGATTTCCTGAGACGGAAATAAAGATATCAAATTTCTACCAAGATAACTCGAGGTTCCAACCAACAAGAATCCTAATGAACCTAAAAAAAGGATAATAGCCCAGCAGAAATTACTTGTTTTTCGAGCCCCCTTTATAGGTTCTATCCATATATGTTCTGATCGACAACTCATACTTGATCCCGTTGCTTTTTTGGAATTGAGAGAATACCCCAAATGAATTTGACTTTAGTCCGTTTGTTTCCGAAGTAACTCGCATCAACTAGCACTAGTTTGATGTGAACCTTTAGGAGTAATTCATTAAATTGGTTAGATCTAAACTAATAACATACCCTTCGTATTATCTCACTAAAGATAGCCACATACATATAGATAGACCAACGTTACAGTTCAGCCATCCGCCGATTCGGGTCTATTTGAAAATAGCTAGAACATAGCATTTTCTGGAGACATAAGAATTTTTCGGCGGAAGCCGCTTATACCATATTTATACCATATTTTGCTAAATGGATATCTGTGTTATGATACAAACGTCAATTGAAAAAAAAAGAGATGAGATTTTGTGCCATCGGCTCTAAACAATCTTGTTTTTTTGAACATGAAGAAATAAAGAAGCCATTGCGATTGCCGGAAATACTAGGCCTACTAAAGGGACCAAAACAGAGGGAAAGTTAAGAGTTGTCATAGAATGGGTACCTCGATTTACTATTTGTACCTGTTATTATTATTTAGAATTTATAATATAATATATATCTTATTATATATAAGTATAAGGATATCTTACTTATTATAATTTGATAATTCTAAATTGAAATTATTATTACTTAATATCTATAGATATAAGTATCTATCTAAGTGAGTATATAATGTACTTTCTACATGAAGGATTTGAAAGGATATGGATGATATCTTATTTTATTCATTTTTTGCTCTTGTCTTCGAATTTCATTTATTAAGCAAAAAGTTTCTTAAAAATGAATAAAAATGAATTAGATTCTACTTATTTAGATTCTATTTATATTGAATTGAGGGGTTTGTTAGAATCCCATCCTGTAGGGATTCTTAGTCAAAATAGGATTATCGTAAGATATAGAAAGATAAAAAATTCTATATTTTCTAGAGTTTAATTATATATGACGAGAAGAAGATATTTTTTTTGCCTAATTATAAGAATTTCATCTTTTATCTTGTTAATAGAGGCTTCTTGATCAAATCAATAATAAGGAATATAGAAAAAGGAATATAGAAAAGGGGGCGGATTTTCGATTTTCTGTGACTTTTGATTCTTTATACAATTAGATCTTATGTCAACAAAGAAAACCCCATTCGTCTAATTTTGACTTGGATTCCGATAAACTAATTACTTGTTTGCTCAAAAAAATTGAACTTAATGTTTTAATTTTGATTCAAAGGAAAGAAAGTGTGGAGTTGAAATAACTCGCTCAGAACGCTTTTTAAAGGATTACGTGGTACGATTAGATCGAATAAGCCCTTCTGGAATAAATACTCAGCCGCTTGTGAACCGTCGGGTACTGTTTTATTCAGTGTTTGTTCAATTACTCTTTTACCCGCAAAGGCAATGTAGGCATTGGGTTCAGCAATAATGATATCCCCCAACATACCAAAACTAGCTGTCACCCCACCGGTAGTAGGAGATGTAAGGATTGGTACATAGAATAACTTTTTATTTGATTGATAATCATATAAAGCAGAAGATATTTTAGCCATTTGCATCAAGCTCAAACTTCCTTCTTGCATGCGTGCCCCTCCGGAAGCACACACTATAATAAGAGGTAGAAATTCTTTAGTAGCGTATTCAATCAAACGGGTAATTTTCTCCCCGACGACGGATCCCATACTACCCCCCATAAACTGAAAATCCATAACCGCAATTGCTACGTTAATACCGTCTAGTTG